CTACAGCAATTGCACCTATTAACGCAACTAAAAGAATTATTGAAATGAATTCAAATGGAATAAAAAAATCTGTTGATAAATGAATCCCAATTTGTTGACTATTACTTAAAAAATCTTGTTCTATAATCTGGTTTGATTTTGTAGTCCAAATAATCCCATACCATGACGTCTCTAGAATAGTAGTAATTAGTGAAACAAAAATACTTGTACAAACCACCGATGTAACCCCATCCCCAACGGTCCAAAGATGAAAATCTTTGTAATATTCGGAACCATTCATGAACATAACAGCAAAAATTATTAAAACATTTATGGCCCCCACGTAAATAAGAAGCTGCGCAGCAGCTACAAAATGTGAGTTTGATAGAATATAGACTAAGGATGTACAAATAAGAACCAATCCTAATGAAAAGGCAGAATAAATTGGATTGGGGAGTAATACCACTCCCAGACCTCCTAATATAAGACCCAATCCCAGAAAGGCTAAAAGAAAATCATGTATTGGTCCAGGTAAATCCATTATATATAAATAAATCGAAATCTTTCATAACTTTATTGACCTGTCCAGGAAAAAAGAAGTCATTTTATCATACTTCTTCATTAATAATTCATTATTAATTGAATTCAATTTTAATTTAACAGGTATGGATTGATCTAGATATAGTTATTGCACCTATTTCATTCTTTATCCAAAAGAGTAGTTTGAAACTCTCTATTTTTAAATCCTAAATTTATATATATGAATTTCAACTCAAAATTAAACCGCAATTCTCACTAACAAAACCAATTAAAAGTTTAGAATTGTAGTTATTCACAAAGCAAAAGCCTCATTCTTTTACATAAAAATGGAGTCTTATTATATTACATTTTTAATTGGGAGTTGCTCTTGAATCAAGTATTTTTTATTTCAGGCCAATTTAAAATGGTTCGAGTCGTGTAATCGTCAATTATTGACATTGGTAAACGCCCCAAAGAAATTTGATTATAATTCAATTCATGACGATCATATGTAGAAAGTTCATATTCTTCAGTCATTGATAAACAATTTGTTGGACAATACTCAACACAATTACCACAAAAAATACAGATTCCGAAATCAATACTGTAATTAAGTAATCGTTTCTTTCTAATATCGGTTTCCAATTTCCAATCTACAACAGGTAGATCGATAGGACATACACGAACACATACTTCACAAGCAATGCATTTATCAAATTCAAAGTGGATTCGGCCACGGAAACGTTCCGATGTAATCAACTTTTCGTAGGGATATTGAATAGTTACAGGTAAACGACTCGTATGTGATAAGGTAATCATGAAACCTTGACCGATGTACCTTGCAGCTCGTACTGTTTGTTGACCATAATTCATGAACTCAGTTACCATAGAGAACATATCGTGAATATCTATAAAAAATTTTATGCTTATTTTGTTTCTTTCTCTTGTTCTTGTTTGAGACAAGTCGTGAAGATAAAATATCGTATTCCTTTACAGTGAAAGAAGTTGGGAAGAAGTTGTTAATAATAGATTGCCTAGAGAAATAGGTAAAAGAAATTTCCACCCAAGATTTAAGAGTTGGTCCATTCTTAGCCGCGGTAAAGTCCATCTTGTTGTGATAGGAATGAATAAGAACAAATAAGTTTTAGCTAATGTAATAAAGATACCAATTATTGTTCCAAAGACTCTACCCGCTTTATTTATTTCAAAAAAAGAAGGGATAGCTATGTACGGAAGAGAAAGATTCCAACCCCCTAAGTAAAGAACCGTTACAAATAATGAAGAAACTAGTAAATTCAGATACGAAGCAACGTAAAATAAACCAAATTTGATACCTGAATATTCGGTTTGATAACCTGCTACCAATTCTTCTTCTGCTTCTGGTAAATCAAATGGTAATCTTTCACACTCGGCTAAGGACGAAATTAGAAAAACAATAAACCCTATAGGTTGACGCCATAAATTCCAACCCCAAAAACCATATTTTGACTGCGCTTCAACTATATCAACTGTACTTAAACTATTAGATAATCATAGTCGATGATAACATTACTGCTCGCAACGCTATTACAGAACCGTACATGAGATTTTCACCTCATACGGCTCCTCGAAGGTCGCACATAAATCTAAGGACCCGTTTGATATTATTTATCTTGATATGTTTATAGGCTAAACTAACAATCTTTCGTAAGGTCCCCAATTAGACAATGGAATTCTGTCTGCTATTTTCGTTTTTATTAGAAAGTGCTTCTGAATTGATCTTCTCTTTTAAAAATTTTTCATTTTTTTGTTGAGGAATAACTTAACCTTTAAATAAAATGTTTCTTGTAGAAATTAGAAATATCAATAAATAGTTCAACCTAGCATTTTTTATTACGAAAAAATAATACATTGCGTTAGTTCACGAAACATTACAAGAATTCTATCTCTCTAAAAAAAGTATTTCTTTTTTTGTAGTGCAATTCTGTCGATTTTCTTTTTTCGTTCCTATTCTCCTTTCTCAGAAAAAGGGACTTTACTTTAAAGAAAGCAAAGTAAAGGATTACTTCGTTCTTGATAGTTATTTAATTAATCGGTGGATAGGAGCATACTCTGGATCGGAATCGTGGGGAGTACTCCTTCATCATTTCTACCAACGTAAAGCCCCAATTAGAATCCCTTTTTATGCAGTATGCACAGAAAAATCCTGTTGAATAACTTACATAATCTCTATTACGAATCCTTTGTGTACCTTGGTGTTCCTAACTATCCACTTTTTTGGTCAAAAATACCCCGTAAGGCTAATACATGTATGCTAAGAATTTTAACTAGTAAAATTCCTAGACAGTTGCTCTTTTGAACCCGCTTCAAGTCATGATGACTAATCACTCAATCTTGGGGTAAACAGTCTATAATGCTTATGTTTACTTTCACTGAACTTTTGTACATAGGAAATGAGACTGAATCTTTTTACTGCAAAAAAAGAAGCCGTATTTTTCACTCATAGAACTATCTGGTTTTGTTCATCAACCCGAATGATGAATAAAAAATAAAAATGTATCTATATATTCAACTCATGAAATTTCCTTTCTATAAAGAAAAAAATAGAGGAAATTTGATGTCTCAACGAATCACACGTAGAGATATTGATAACACACATAGAGTTAATGGTATTTCATAACTAATTGATTGAGCAGCAGCCCGTAAACCCCCTAAAAAGGAATATTTATTATTTGATCCATAACCTGACATAAGAAGGCCCACGGGAGCAATACTTGAAATGGCAATCCATAAAAAAACACCAATATTTAAATCCGATAAAACAAGGTGATATCCAAAAGGAATTACTAAAAAACTTAGTAGAATTGATGTGACTGCTATGGATGGTCCAATACTGAATAGACGAATATCTCCTCTTGATGGAAGAAGATTCTCTTTGAAAAGTAATTTTGTACCATCTGCTAAAGCTTGCAAAATTCCCAAAGGCCCGGCGTATTCAGGTCCAATACGTTGTTGTATCCCTGCGGATATTTCTCTTTCTAGCCAAACGATTACTAGTACACCTATTGTGATTCCTAATACAGGAGTAAAAATAGGGATAAGCATCCATATGATCCCATATACCTCCTTTAAGGATTCCAATCTAAAAAAAGAATTGATAGCTTGTATTTCTGTTGTATCTATTATCATTTTAACGATCAACTTCTCCCATAATGATATCTATGCTACCTAGTATCGTCATAATATCAGCCAATTTCATTCTTTTAACTAACTGAGGAAGGATTTGCAAATTGATAAACCCTGGTGGTCGGATTTTCCATCTCCAAGGAAAAACACCCCTATCTCCTATCAGAAAAATTCCTAATTCTCCTTTTGGGGCTTCTACTCTTACATAAAGTTCTTGTTTTGACAATTCAAAAGTAGGCGAGGGCTTTTTACTGATAAAGCGATAGTCAAAATCATTCCAGTCGGGATCCTGTACTTTATCAAAGCGCCGGATTTCTAAATTTTCATAGGGACCCCCCGGAATTCCTTCTAAAGCCTGTTGAATAATTTTTATTGATTCTGTCATTTCACTAATTCGTACTAAATAACGAGCTAACGAATCTCCCTCTTTTTGCCATTGAACCCTCCAATCAAATTCATCGTAAGACTCATAATGATCAACCTTACGAAGATCCCATGGTATTCCAGAAGCTCGTAGCATTGGTCCTGATAAACCCCAATTTATTGCCTCCTCTCCGCCAATAATGCCTATTCCCTCAACTCGCTCTAAAAAAATGGGATTCCGTGTAATAAGTCTTTGATATTCAGTAACTCTTGTTAAAAAATAGTCACAAAAATCCAAACATTTATCTATCCAGCCATGAGGTAAATCAGCAGCAACTCCCCCGATACGAAAATAATTATGCATCATTCGCATACCGGTGGCAGCTTCGAATAGGTCATATATCAATTCTCTTTCTCGAAAAATATAGAAGAAGGGCGTCTGTGCACCAATATCTGCCAGAAAAGGGCCAAGCCATAATAAATGCGAAGCTATACGACTTAACTCCAACATAATAACTCTGACATAGCTGGCCCTTTTAGGCACTTGAATATTTCCTAACTGCTCTGGACCATTTACAGTTATTGCTTCTGTGAACATAGTAGCTAAATAATCCCAACGTGTTACATAAGGTAAATATTGTATAATTGTTCGGTTTTCCGCAATTTTTTCCATCCCTCTATGTAAATAACCCAATATTGGTTCACAGTCAATAACATCTTCACCATCTAGAGTAACAATGAGTCGAAGAACACCGTGCATTGATGGGTGCTGAGGACCCATATTTACTATCATAAGGTCATTTCGTATAGCTGGTGCAGTCATAGGTTTTTTTTCGATTCATTTTTCCATGAATTGCTGAAAGCGAAAAGAAGTTCATCAAAATTTAAGCGAAAATCCAAAACAACTCTTCAAATTAATGATTTTTTGTTTCTCGAATCTCCAACCGGCCAATTAATTCTTTATAACGTACTTTATTTTTTTTTGACAAATAGGCCAGCAACCGTTGACGTTTTCCTAGAATTTTACGCAGACCTCTCTGAGATAAATAGTCTTTTTTGTGCAATTCCAAATGTGAAGTAAGTCTCCGTATCCTATTTGTAAAACTCACTACTTGAAATTCAACGGATCCCTTGTTGTCTTTGTTTTCCTCTGTCAAAAAAATTACACTTAATTTTTTTTTTATCATAAAAAGTTCCTCTTATCCTTTTATTTATTTAATTTACATATATATCTTATAGTTTATCGCTCAGTAATAATAATATCAGTCATTTTAATGTAGTAATTAGTATATATAAAAATTCAAACTTTTTTCTGGACTCCTGATTTTCTTTATAAAAATTTGAATTTTCTTTGGGCAGGGATAAGGAGGGGATGGTACTTTTTTACACTCACAACGTCGAAAAATTTAGACCTAAAATTAGGAAGATTCCGTTGATTCGTTTATAGATTTTATCCAACCAAATTGATACGTCATTGATTTAGTATTAACGATTGAGTATTAACTAAAAAAGGATCTATATCTATTTTAAACTGATAAGGGCATATGTGCATCTGTTTGCTTTTCTATATATATGGTACAGAATAGATATGAAAAATGTACCATCAACTTATTTTTTTTGATTGTGGATATATTCTTAATATACTAAAAAGGTTTCCATTATTGGTAGCAAACCAATATCGATTCATACAAGCCAAGTCTTCTAATCGATAATTGGGCCAAAGAAAAAACTTTAATTGAATTAATTCGTTTTTATCTATATCAAAATGTTTACTTTGATCCAAAAAAAGATTCCCACTTTTTATGTTTTTCGTGTTACAAAATACTCGATTTCTATCGACACCATTTCTATTTTTTGAATTGAAAAAAATTAGAATTCTCAATTCTCTACGACGTCTAGACGATAAAATATTTTCAGGAACAATAAAATCATAAGATTTGTTGTCTATCTTTTTCGTTATTTTTTGATATCTTGTAATAGATTCATCCAATTTTTTCTTATTGATATATCTTTTTTGTCGATATCTTTGAGGAGTTTGGTACTTACTCTTATGAACCAACGAAATAACTATGGTTTGATACATAATAAAGTATCCGTCGTTTTTTACAGACAAACGAATCGGTTCGATAAGAAATATCCCCTTTTTATTCAATTCTATAGGAGTCAATTTATTCCGAATCACCATTATATCCAGATTTATTTCTTTCCTTTGAATAGACGATATAATAGTATCTCTTGGATTTCTCAGTCCAAGCAAATAACAATATATTTTGATATTATTGATCATTCTTTCAGTGAACTTCGGAATTAAACCGTCGTCTATTATCCATTGAAAAAGCAAATAGTGTTTGCGTAAGAAAATGATTTCTGGTCTCATCTTATTCCGCATCTTGGATTGTTTTTTCGTTTTACCTCGGTTTTGTGCATAGGATCTAAGACCTTTTCGGCCTGAGGGTTCTTTTTTTTCTTGATTTTGATTCATTATTTCAAAATATATTTTTTCATTCGATGGTCTAAAAAAATGGAATTTTTTCTTTTCATTTCTTTTTTTATTTTTATTCAAACTTAAAAGAAGTAATTTGCTTGGTATAATCCACGGTTTGGTTTTGTATACATTATAAAGTGGCACAAATTCTGGAAAGAAAGGAAGTTTCAGATTCGTTGATATTGATATGGGGTTTAGTATTTCTTCATTCATTTCCATCCAATCAAAAAAAAGTTTCTTGTCATTAATCGGATTTCTTTCTGAATCTTCAGGAATCGTCAGATAAAAAAGAGCGTTTTTATCTATTTTCTCCAGTTTTGGGTAATTCTTTCTTCCAATCTTAGTATTTCTATTACCGTTATAATCCATTTTGGTCCAGGGCTCAATATCGATTTTTTTTCTTAGAAAAAAATTGATAATTTTCCAATCAAAATATTTTCTATCCGGATTTGTTTGCATAGACATAAGATTGCCCCTTTCTAGATAATTATTGATAGGAATTTCCTCCAGGCTTTCAAATAGTTTTTGTTTATAATTGTTGTACTTAAAAGTAATCTTTTGGTTGTTATTTAATTCTGATTCTGATGGTGATCCATAAATAATATATGGGGCCTTGCTCATTTTAGAATTAATAGATTTATATGATAAAAGATCGTATCTATAGTATTTTGAAAAATGATCTTTTTGGTTTGGTAATGGATATACTTTAAAATCTTTTTCTTTTTTGTCAGAAAGTACTAGTTCTTTTTCATATGAATTCCATTTTTTTAAATCTTTCTTTTTGGTCATACCGCTTTCATTTATTTTAGTTCTCCATTTTTGTGGTATTAATCCAGCCCATTTAATCTGAGATAAATTGTATTGATGATGACCTCTTAACCAGTTTTTCCATTGACTCGTTTCACAACTTGAAAATATCTTATGTCGTAATTCGGAATAAAATATTCTTTGTGTCACAAAAGAATTCTTTATTGGAGTCTTACGAAAAAAAGATGTTCCATGAGAGTCAAAAAGAAATCTTAACTTATACAAGTGAATAACTTTGGTTTGTGATAATTTGTAAAATACATATGCTTGCGATAAGCAAGATAAGTCAAAAAAAAGATGTGAATTTCTATTACTAACTTGAATATTGTAAAGCGCCCTTTTTAGAGTCGAAATATATTGAATTTCTTTTTTTTGTTTTTTTTTTATTTCTTGGTTTGTTTTAGTATTGTAAATGGATTTATAAAAATAAAAAATTCTTGATTCGAGAACATGTTGTGTAGGAATTCTGGCAATATTAATGATACATAGAAGGGTATCTATATAGATTCCTTTAATGAAAATATTTTGAAAATTTTGTAATTGGCAGATTAATCGAGTGCTTCTTCTTTTTATTTTAAAATTTTTCAAAATATTTTTTGTCGATTTTCCTTTTACATTATAACTTGTTTTGTTAGAATTTATTTTTTTCTTGGCGTTACTGTTTTTTTCTTTCGTAAGACTCTTTGTTTTATTTCTGATTGTCCTTGTTCTATCAGTTATATTTTTGATTGTTTTTTCTCGAAGTGAATCCTTTGTATTATCAGTAGATTTCTTTTTACTAAACGAGTCGTGAATTGTCTGATTGCTGATTATAAAATTTTGTTTTTGTTCTTGGTTAGTTTTACCGGATTCATGCATTTTTCTCAATCTAAAAAATAGAATTGGATTTACTTTTGAGAGTCCTTTTTTTATTCTTTTTAGAAACAAAAATAAAACGTTTTTGATAACCCCCTGTTTTGTTTCTTTTGAGTCTTGGAGAAACAATTTGGTTCTTTCTTTGAAAATGCTTAGAACTTTAAAATTTTTTTTTTTTTTTCGCATTTCTTTTTTTATTTTTTTTAAAATAGGCTTAAAAAAGGAAGATTTGGGGGGGACAGACCCAAAGGGTAGATTTGTTTGTGCTCCCCAAGCCGTTAAAAAACTAAACTTTTGTTGTTCTTTTTTTAAATCTTTATAAGAAGAAAAATAAGGCCTTGATTTAGATCTGTGCCAAGGTTTCAAATAGAAAGGAAATACTATTTTTATCTGAATACCCTCTTTAAACCATTTTTTTGGAAGTTCTAGTTCTGATAATTGAACACCATTATAGGTACATATAATATGCTTTTCTCTATTCCATCCATCGAAATCTTCAGCCCACTCGGGGGGTTGGGATAATAAGATACGTCCGATATTTTTTACTATTATCAATGAAGGTAATAAAAAATATTTCCTAAAAATCGATTGAATTATTAATATTAAACTTCTTGTTGCTTGCGGATATGGAATGAAATCCCAGGCCTCCGTGATTTTTATCCACGCTTTTTCTTCGATTTTGTTCTCTTCTTCCTTTTGTATTCTTTGTTTTTCTTCTGTATAATCTTTCAATCCTATTCCTTTACTTTTAAAAGCTCTAAAAAAAAATTCAATCTGTTCGGGAATATTAAAAGAAAAAAAAGGGGGGGGGGTTATTCTGTCCAAAAAAAGAGGGGAATGCACATTTGCTTGAAACAGTTTCGAAATAACAGTTTTACGTCTTTGAGCACGCATAGAACCTTTGATGAATTCTCGACGAAAATCTGATTCTTCCGAATAGTCTCTAATAGTCACCCAATTTTTGACACTTGTTTTGCGACTACGTTTGGTAGGTTTGTAAATTATTACACGATCTCTTTTTCTTGAACGTATATGATACTCCAACGGTAGGCCTTCGTGAGCTTTGCCCGACAGGAATTCCAACTCGGTAATAAGTTTGTATGACCATCGAGGAATTTTTTTACTTATTTCTTTTATTACAATTTTTTTTTTTTTTTTTTGACCATTAGGGCTGGTTAGAATTGTATTCAATACAAATTTTAAAAATTTGGCTCTTTTTTCTGAACCAATCCTTCCTTGTTCTTTTTCTGAAAATAAAGAGAGGCCCTTCAAATTTAAACTCGATCCCGATTCTCTATCAAATTTACTGATTAAAGTAAAGAAATGACGATTTTCCGCTGAAAAAGTTTTTTTATCAAATCGGCCTATTTTCTGTTCAAACTCTTGGTAATCAGTATCAGGAAGAAGAATACTATGAATCTTATTAATTTCCATTGTCTCTATGAAATTTTCTAACGAAATTTTATTTATGATTGAAGGTGAAAATTTTTTTTGAATTTTTCCACGATATGACCCATTCAAAATGGGATCATACATTTTAGGCAAGTAATCTTTTCTAGTCTTATCATTACACAATCTCGTACTTTTTTCGAGTATATCTAGAGAAAAAAATCCCGTATCTAGAGCCTCAATTCTATTTAAAAACTCGGCGTTTAAGTTGTTATTTTTGTGTTGGTTAGTATAAACCCAATGATTGTACAGTTCATCCGAAGAGAGTTTTTCTAGTGTGGGCAAGGACATCCTTCTTTGTATCATTTCTCCAAAAGTTGACAAACTAGGCGGATACGTAAAAGAGATTCTTTCTTTTCCATCACTTCGGCATGTAAA